GAAATCCATCTATGGTAATAGACAGTAAAAACTCCATAGAGTTGGTCTTTTGAACCCGCTTCAAGCTATCATGACAATTCACGAATCTTGGGGTAAACAATCTCTCTTGCTTATGTTTACTTTTTTCACCATTTGATTCTTGTACATAGGAAATGAGACTCAACTTTTTTACTGCAAATTTAGAAGCCGTTTTCTTTCACTCATATAACTATCTGATTTAGTTCATCAACTCAAATGCTGAAGAAAAAAAAATATATATAATCAATCAAATCTTTTTATCCTTGTTTCTAGAAAGAAAAGAATTTGGATAAATTTTAGGTCTCACCGAATCACACGTAGAGATATTGATAACACACATAGAGCTAATGGTATTTCATAACTAATTGATTGAGCAGCTGCCCGTAGACCACCTAAAAAGGAATATTTATTATTTGATCCATACCCCGACATAAGAAGTCCAACGGGAGCAATACTTGAAATGGCAATCCAAAAAAAAACACCAATACTAAGATCGGCTAGAACAAGGTGATCACCAAAAGGAATTACTGAATAACTTAGAAAGATAGATATTACTGCTATGGATGGTCCGATACTGAATAAACGAGTATCTCCTGTAGATGGAATAAGGTTCTCTTTCAAAAGTAGTTTTGTCCCATCTGCTAGAGCTTGAAGAATTCCTAACGGGCCGGCATATTCAGGCCCAATACGTTGTTGTATTCCTGCAGATATTTCTCTTTCTAACCAAACAATTACTAGTACACCTATTGTGATTCCTAATACAAGAGTCACAATAGGGACAAGCATCCCTATGATCCCATAGACTTCTTTTAAGGATTCCAATTTGGAAAAAGAATTGATAGTCTCTATTTCTGTTGTATCAATTATCATTTCAACGATCAACTTCTCCCATAATGATATCTATGCTACCTAGTATTGTCATAATATCAGCCAATTTCATTCTTTTAACTAACTGAGGAAGAATTTGCAAATTGATAAAACCTGGTGGGCGAATTTTCCATCTCCAAGGAAAAACGCTCTGATCTCCTATCAGAAAAATCCCCAATTCTCCTTTTGGGGCTTCAACTCTCACATAAAGTTCTTGTTTCGACAATTCAAAAGTTGGAGAAGGCTTTTTACTAATAAACCGATATTCAAAATCATTCCATTCAGGATCTTTTAATCTGTCAAAACGTCGCATTTCTAAATTTTCGTAAGGCCCTCCTGGAATTCCTTCCAGAGCCTGTTGAATAATCTTTATGGATTCTGTCATTTCACCGATTCGTACTAAATAACGAGCTAATGAATCCCCTTCTCGTTGCCATTGAACCTGCCAATCAAATTCGTCGTAAGACTCATAATGATCAACTTTACGAAGATCCCATTCTATTCCGGAAGCTCGTAGCATTGGTCCCGATAAACCCCAATTTAATGCCTCGTCTCTCCCAATAATGCCTACGCCTTCAACTCGTTCTAAAAAAATAGGATTCCGAGTAATAAGTTTTTGATACTCAGCAACCCCTGTTAAAAAATAATCGCAAAAATCCAAACATTTATCTATCCAGCCATAGGGTAGATCGGCAGCCACTCCTCCAATCCTAAAATAATTATGCATCATTCGCATACCGGTGGCAGCTTCGAATAGGTCATATATCAATTCTCTTTCTCGAAAAATATAGAAGAAAGGGGTCTGTGCACCAATATCCGCCATAAAAGGACCGAGCCATAACAAATGAGAAGCTATCCGACTCAACTCCAACATAATCACTCTGATATAGCTAGCCCTTTTAGGTACTTGAATATTGCCTAATTGTTCGGGTCCATTTATGGTTATTGCTTCTGTGAACATAGTAGCTAAATAATCCCAACGTGTTACATAAGGCAAATATTGTATAATTGTTCGGTTTTCCGCAATTTTCTCCATCCCTCTATGTAAATAACCCAATATTGGTTCGCAGTCGACAACATCTTCACCATCTAGAGTAACGATGAGTCGAAGAACACCGTGCATTGATGGGTGCTGAGGCCCCATATTGACTATCATGAGGTCTTTTCTTGTAGTTGGTGCAGTCATAAGTTTTTTAACGATTCATTCTTCCATGAATTACTGAAAGTGAAAAGAAGTTCATCAAAATTTAATCGAAACATATAAGTGAAAATGAAATAACTCTTCAAATTAATCAAATTAACGAGTTTTTGTCTCTCGAATGTCCAACTGATTAATTAATTCTTTATAACGTACTCTATTTTTTTTTGCCAAATAAGCTAGCAGTCGTTGACGTTTTCCCAAAATTTTCTTCAAACCTCTCTGAGATAAATAGTCTTTTTTGTGCAATTCTAAATGTGAAGTAAGTCTTCGTATCTTATTGGTGAAATTGAATACTTGAAATTCAACAGATCCTTTCTTTTCTTCTTGAAAAATAACTGAAATGACAGAATTTTTTACCATAAATGAATTTCCCCTTTCTTTATTTTACAGATATGGATTTTTTCGAATTTTATTGATCAGTAATAATAATGCCAGTAATTTGAACCTGGTATATAGACTTAATTTCTTTATGAACCTCTAATTTTAGCAATTCCAATAAATTAATCAAATTTGAAATTTGATTCAGATAGGAATCCAAAAAGGCGGTAGGTACGTTTTTTTTAGTCACAAAAGCGAATAATTGAAACCTAAAATCCTAAAATGAAGAAGATTCTGTTGATTCATTTCTAGATCTAATCAATACCTTATTTTATTGATTTAGTATTGTCTACTCGAATTAGATTCGAATGAGATGTAAAACAAGGCATGTTTCCATTTATTTGCTTTCAGATACTCTATACGAGACAGGGTATATAGTACTATCAATTAATTTTCAATCGTGGATACATATGTATCCTTAAGATACTGAAACGGCTACCATTATTGGTATCAAACCAATAACGATTCATACAAGCTAAATCTTCTAATCGATAATTAGGCCAAAAAAAGAACTTAAATTTAATTAATTCATTTTTATCTTTATAAAGGGGTTTCCGTTCACCCAAAAATTGACTCCAGTTTTTTACATTGGTTTCGTTGCAAAATACTGAATTTCTATCGACGACATTCCAATTCCAAGAATTAAAAAAACTTCGAATTCTCAACTCTCTACGACGTCTAGACCATAAAATATTTTCAGGAACAAGCAAACCAAAATGAGTTTTTTCTGTATTTATTCTTTGAGTTTGAGGTTGCAGAATGAATTCGTCAAAATTCTTTTTATCAACATATCTTTGTTCTCGGTATCTTTGATTAGTTTGGTGTTTACTTTTATGAACCAATGAAATACCTATGGTTTGATACATAATAAATTGTCCATTATCTTTTACAGACAACCGAATAGGTTCGATAATCAATACCCCCTTCTTCATCAAGTCTGTAAGAGGTAAATTTGCCTGAATCAGCATTATATCCAAACTCATTTCTCTCCTTTGAATTGACGATATAGTAATTTTGGTTGGATTTATCAGTCGAAGCAGGAGACAATATACCTTGATATTTTCGAGCATTCTTTGATTCAAAGCACCGTTCCATCTCAATTGAAAAAGCAAATAACGTTTCAAGAACAAATCTAGTTCTGCTTCCGTGTTGCTTTTGTATTGTTTTTTATTTTTACCCTTTTTTGTGTCTGATTCCACGTAATCTTTTTCAAGATCGGTTTGATGTTTTGAAAAAACAGGGCTCAGATTTCCTTTGTTTTCTATATCTGATCCACGCTCTCTTTGACTTGGGGGTTCTTTTGCTTCTTGACTTCGATTCTTTATTTTTATTTTTTTATTTGATGGTAGAAAAAAGTTTTGGTTTTTATTTTGACTAACATTTTTATTTGTATTCAAATTAAAAAGAAGGAATTTGCTTGGTATAATCCACGGTTTTATTTTATAGACATTATAAAGTAGTACAAATTCTGGGAAGAACCAAAATTCCAGATTCAATATGGGACGATTAAATATTTTTTCATTAATTCCCATCCAATCAAAAAAGACTTTTTTCGAATTTTTTTGAGTTTTTTCTGGATTTTGATGAGTTGTAAGATAAAAAACCCCCTTTTTCTCAATTTTATCAATTATTTGATAATTATTAATACCAATTTTAGTATTTGGATTACTGTTGGTATCGATCTTAACCCAGGCTTCAATATCTCCTTTTTGTCTAAGAGAAAAATGGATAATTTTCCAATCAAAATATTTTCTATCGAGATTTCTTTCTCTATCTAGAATATTGCCCTTTCTTAGATAATTATTGATATGAAGATTGCCGGGCATATCAACAAAGTTGTGTTTGGACGTGTTGGAATTATACGAAATTTCTAAGTTCTTCTTTACTTGAACTTCAAAGGGTAATCTAGAAAAAAATGAGTCACTTTTATTTTCATAATTAATCGATTTATATGCTAAAAGACCATATCCATAACATTTTTTAAAATTATCTTTTTCGTTTGATAATGAATAGATTTCCGAATCATTTTCTTTTTTGTAATGAAGTAATTGGTCTTTTTCATATGAATTCCATTTGTTTAAGTTTCTATTTTTATTTTGAGCCATACAACTTTGATTAACCCTAGTTCGCCATTTTTTTGGCATTAATCTAGACCATCTAATCTGAGATAAATCGTATTGATAATGCCATCTTAACCAGTTTTTCCATTGATTTATTCTATAACTCTGAAGTTTCTTATGTTTTAATTCCGAATGAAATATTCCTAGTGTTTTAAAATAGTCCTTTATTTTAGTCTTAAGGAAACAAGACGTTGTGTTATATTGAAGAACAGATCTAAATTTAGAAAAATTAATAACTTGGGTTTGTGATAATTTGTAAAATACATATGCTTGTGACAAGTAGGATAAATCACACAAAATATGTGAATTTTTCTTACTAATATTATAAAGTGACTTTTTTATAGTCGAAATAAACATAAAGTGAATTTTTTTTTTATTATTAATTTTTTCTTGATTTATTTCATTATTGGAGATGA